CCATCAGGATAAATCTGACCCCTTCCTCTGTTCCCACCTACATATATGGGATATTTTAAGAAGTGAACGTCTTTCCTCGTAGCAGGGTCGGGGGAAAGAATGGGAAAGGCGATTTCACTATATTTCTGACCGGGAACAGGCCCTATCACAAGAATATTTCTTTTATTGGGACGATAACTCTGAAAAGACAGATTTCCCATCTTTTCTCTCACCTCGGGAGAAATACGATCGGGGGGGGCTAATTCGAATCCCTCGGGTAAAATAAGAACAGCCCCTACATTCAAAGCCCCCTTTTTACCATTAGCAAGAACTTGTTTCAGTTGCATATCATAAGGGATTCGAACAACTGCTTCAAATACAGTATCAGGAAGCACGGCTTGCGGAACTTCAATATCCACGGGCTTATTAGCTAAATGGCAATTGGCACATACAATTCGTCCAGTTGCTTCTCGTGGGTTTTCATAACCCTGCTGCGCAAAAATGGGATATGCATTTGAAATAGATGCCCGAGTTATTACATATATCATGATCGATATAGAAATCGATTGAGTCATCTGTTCCTTTACCCAAGAAAAAGTATTTCTATTTTGCATGTCCAATCATTGATCCCGGAATTTCTACAATAAATTAGATAGGTAGCTAGTATAGTTCCCTATACACGAGTCTGTCATTGTACTGGGATAATTGTACTGGAATATAGGACGAATACCTTGAAGAACTAGAAGTATAAAGAATTAAGTAAGATTGAAAATGCTTTCTTTATATACGAAGAAAGATTCTGATTTGATTGATATCAGGAGATCAAATGAGTTCTTCATTCATTCATTGAATGATAAATGACTACAAGTGAAGGAGATACACGATTTAAATAATAGAAGATCCAATATTTCACAATTGTATCTAGAATAACTGGAAAAGTGGAAACAAGACTAGATATAATTTGATCGTTATGAACCAATCCAAAATCGTTGTAGACCGAACCAATCATTAGTTCCCAACCATGGGTCGAATGAAATCCGATCCATAAATCAGTAACTAAAAGAATCAAAAAAGCTTTTATTGTGTCACTTAAGTTATAGAGGAATTCCTGAATCCAAGAATTAAGAATGACAAGTTCTTCATTACCCAGAATAAAATAACCACTTAGAATAGCGAAACAAATTATATTTGTCGAGAAATCCAAAATGATATGTAGATGATATTCATTGTGTGTTTTGACCAATTGTATCGTTTCCTTGTGTATTCCTATACGAAGTTTTTGTATATGCGTCTCCGGGTACTCCTTTATCATTTCATCCAAGAGGAATAGTTCTTCCAATTCTATGAATCTTTCTAGAACGTTTTTCTCTTGAATATCATTCAAAAAAGTTTCGGATTTCCCGGTATTCCACCAATTAGTAACCCAAGGTTCCAGACATTTATTAAATGAGAGAGAGACCCACCAGGGCAAAAATATTATGGATAAAATATATGGGAGGGAGACCCCGGCTTTCTTTTTTTTTTTCATTTTTATCCTAAAAGGACCCTTATTCTATTTCTATATTCCTTTCCTTCTAGATCCGAGATCTAAATTATTAGACAAAAATAGGAAATAGATCCATGGGTTCAATACCTTTTTATAGAACTCGTACTTCAGAGAAATATCAGATAGAGTCGACGGTTGTATTAAAAAGGAAATTAGCAAGTTTTTTTCAATTTTTTCTTCACTTCAGTTCATTTCAAAATACTTCAATTGGTACGCGCAAGAAATAGGCCAATTCGGCAGCTTTTTGTTCAATTTCTCGTGGAGTAAAATACTCATCAGTACGAGTCAAGGGAATGGCTCCTTGGCCTCTGATTTCCATATAAAGGACACGACGAGGATAAAGACCCTCTTTAACCTCCATTCTGATGGATTGGATATCTCTCATAAGTAAGCGAAGGAAGATGCGACGATTTATTCCAGGAAATCCCCAACGAAAAATACACACTATTCCTTCTTTTCTATCGAATCGGTCATAACCACTACCCACATTCCATGAAATTGTGCACCACAAATAGGAGCTAATGAATAGACCTGCGATCCCATAGAAAGACATCACGATCCCTTGTGGAAAAAAAAGAATTTGCTGAGATGGAAATACGGATATCAGATTCCTACCAAGATAACTGGAAGTTCCAACCACTAAGAATCCTAGTGAACCTAAAAAAAGGATACAGGCCCAGAAAAAATTACTTGTTTTTCGAGACCCCATTATAAGTTCTATCCATATATGTTCTGATCGCCAATTCATACTCTACTAGATCCAGTTACATTCGATTGGAATTGAGAGAATAACCCAAATGAATTTTACTTTCTTGATCCCGAAGTAACTTTCATTAACTAGCACTATTCTGATGTAAACCGTTAGAAGTAATTTGTTAGATACATTGACTTTCCATTTAAATAAAATATTCGCCGATCCATTTTTAATTTAACCAGCTATACCTGCATATACATGCATTTATGCGGATATCATGTATCCGCATGCATAACAGTTCTTTCATTTGTGTTCGTAAAGAGTCACATATTGTACCATATTACACTAAATAAATATCTGTATTATGATCCAGTGTTGAAATAAATTGATGAGATTTGGTCCCATCGGATCTAGACAATCTTATTTTTTTGGACATGAAGAGATAAAGAAGCCATTGCAATTGCCGGAAATACTAGGCCCACTAAAGGCACAAAAATAGAGGGTAAGTTGAGATCTGTCATAGAATGGGTGCCTCGATTTAATATTTCTATCTATTAGAAAGAGAAAGATATCTTATGATATGATAAGTATATCTATCCTAAGTATATATCATAAACTGTATTATATTTATAATATTATTTATTATATATAAATATATTATTTAATAATTATATTTATATTATATATTATAATTATATTATAATTATATTATAATTAAATATTAATAATTTATTAAATTTAATAAATTATTAATATTTAGAAATTAATATTTATAAGTAGTTAATAAGTACAAGGAATGTAGAACTAAATAAAATAAGTGTACCTATTCATCTTTCTACACGAATATGTATGATAATTCGCTTTATTAATATATTTTATTATTCTTCTCCCATCCTTATTTCTTTCTATCTTTCTAATCTAATAAGGAGTTTATTATGAAAATAAAAGATTTTATTAGGAGTTTGCAACTCTAACTAATTCGATCCATCCAACAAACGGGGATTCATAGTAAAATAAAAAATGGGGGTTATCGATAGATATAGAAATAACTTCTATTCTCTATTTTATATTTATTTCTTTTTATTTGGATTTCGATATTTTTTTTTATTGTCTATATTAATACGTAAGAAGGCCAGATAATTTTTTTTTATTTTCCCTAATTCTAATTCCTCGGAGGGAAAAATTCACTTTTTTATCCTGTTGATAGAAGGTTCGTGATTACTAATCATGAATAGAGGTAGGATAAAAAAATAGATCTGGAGGAAAAAATCAAAAGTAATTACCCGAAACTTCTAACTCTTATTACAAGTAGAACTTATGTCATCAAAGAAAACACCATTCTTTTTAGTTTTTTTTTGATTACGATGAACTAAATACTTGTTCGCTACAAATAACTGAATTTAGTGCTATACTTTATTAATTTTTTGAATTTTGATTCAAGGGAAAGAAACCGTGGAGCTGAAATAACTCACTCAGAACACCTTTTAAAGGATTACGTGGTACAATTGGGTCAAATAAGCCTTTATGGAATAAATACTCAGCCGCTTGTGAACCATCGGGTACTGTCTTATTCAATGTTTGTTCAATTACTCTTTTACCCGCAAATGCAATGTGGGCATTAGGTTCAGCAACAATGACATCTCCCAACATACCAAAACTGGCTGTTACTCCACCGGTTGTAGGAGATGTAAGGATTGATACATAGAATAATTTTTTATTTGATTGATAATTATATGAAGCGGAAGATATTTTAGCCATTTGCATCAAACTCAAACTTCCTTCTTGCATGCGCGCTCCTCCAGAAGCACACGCAATAATGACAGGTAAAGATCGATTAGTAGCATACTCGATCAAACGGGTGATTTTCTCGCCTACTACGGATCCCATACTACCTCCCATGAACTTAAAATCCATAACTCCAATTGCTATGGGAATGCCATTTAGTTGACCTATGCCTGTTTGAACAGCTTCAGTTAAACCTGTCTTTCTTTGATAAGAATCGATACGATCTCTATAGGGTTCCCCCTCTGAATGAAATTCAATGGGGTCTATAGAGACCATATCTTCATCCATAGGATCCCAAGTCCCCGGATCAATCGAAAGTTCGATTCTATCTGAACTGCTCATTTTCAAATGATATCCACACTGTTCACAAATATTCATTTTTGACCTAAAAAATTTTTTATAATTTAATCCATAACAATTTTCGCATTGAACCCATAAATGTCTGTATTTTTTATTTCTACCGAAATCATTAGATCTTCTTCTTATATTGAAATCACTGCCATTTTTACTAGTTCTTATATCAGAACTCCCACTTTCACTACCAGTTACATTTTCAGTACAAATGAAACTATAAATGTAACTGTCACTGTAATTGTCGGTACCACCCGAAATGGAACTATTAATACTGACTTCAAAACGAAGATAATTATCAATGCAACTATTAATGTGATTATTCCAACTAGATTGAGTATCATATATGTAATGATAATAGTAGTGATTGTTTCTCTTAGACCCACTATTTAAATAACTAGAAAAAAAACTTTCTAGTTCACTCAGAAAAGAACTATCATTGTCAATCTCAAAAATCAGATTTTCAATATCAAAACATACAGAAAAACTGTCACCATTACTATCCCTAACTAAAAAAGTGTCATCAGAGATCAAACTCCAAATATCCCTGATATCAAATAAATAATCAACATTTCTGAAACTATAACTGCCACTATCACTCCGACTAGGAATGTTTTTCTCCGTACCATTTAGAATGGGTTCTTC